TAGATGCGACGACCGTCCTATCAAGAGGATTGGCTGCCAAAGGTATCTATCCAGCAGTGGATCCTTTAGATTCAACGTCAACTATGCTCCAACCTGGAATCGTTGGCGACGAACATTATGAAACTGCACAAAGAGTAAAGGAAACCTTACAACGTTACAAAGAACTTCAGGACATTATATCTATCCTTGGGTTGGATGAATTATCCGAAGAGGATCGCTTAACTGTAGCACGAGCACGAAAAATTGAGCGTTTCTTATCACAACCCTTTTTCGTAGCAGAAGTATTTACAGGTTCCCCGGGGAAATACGTTGGTCTAGCAGAAACCATTAGAGGGTTTAAATTGATCCTTTCCGGAGAATTAGATGGTCTTCCTGAACAAGCCTTTTATTTGGTCGGTACCATCGATGAAGCTACCGCGAAGGCTGCGAACTTAGAAATGGAGAGTGATTTGAAGAAATGACCTTAAATCTTTGTGTATTAACCCCTAATCGAATTGTTTGGGATTCAGAAGTGAAAGAAATCATTTTATCTACTAATAGTGGACAAATTGGCGTATTACCAAATCACGCACCTATTGCCACAGCTGTAGATATAGGTATTTTAAGAATACGCCAAAACGGACAGTGGTTAACGATGGCTCTGATGGGGGGGTTTGCTAGAATCGGCAATAATGAGATCACTATTTTAGTAAATGACGCGGAAAAGGGTAGTGACATTGATCCACAAGAAGCCCAGGAAACTCTTGGACTAGCGGAAGCTAACTTTAGGAAAGCGGAAGGCAAGAGACAAACAATTGAAGCAAATCTGGCTCTCAGACGAGCTAGGACACGCGTTGAGGCTATCAATGTGATTTCATAACTAGGTGTTGTGTACGAATAATCAAAGCAACTTCTGTATAAATAGAACCCCGGTTTAGACACCCCGCTATTCTGCTAATTGATATTGACTACAACAAAAAAGCAAGTGGAATCGGATGGATTCTTATGCAATGAACAACTATTATATTCAATTCAAAAAATGAATTGAATATAAATATAGAAGAAAAGATAGAAAATCGCTAAAAGGAAAAGAGGGTAAAAACTTATTAGATACCAGAGTCGTGGTTCTAATAAGTTCTACCTACTATTGGATTTGAACCAATGACTCCTGCCGTATGAAAGCAATACTCTAACCACTGAGTTAAGTAGGTCATTTACCATGACAAAGAGAAACAAAAGGAAATCATCACATCGATGGATTATAAATCCAATATGACTTCTAAGCAATACCACTACTCAAAGAGATCAAAGAAGATATGTGTTGAATCATCTAATATTCATCTTGACAAGAAATTATCTACATAATATGATAAAATATGTATCACAAACACAAGGGCTATAGCTCAGTTAGGTAGAGCACCTCGTTTACACGTGCGCCAATGTTTTTCAGGGGAGTCCATCCCAGCATGGAATCAAAAGAATTGATCTTATTGAAAAATCGATGTCTTACTCCATCACGTTTAGGGAACAAGAGAACAATAGCCTGACAAAAGGTTCTCGGTTCGATTCGGGCGCCTATTTAAGAGCGCCAAATGGAACCCATCCTTGATTTGAGATATTGATAAGGTGAATACCCAGCCTATTCAATGCTAGGCCTTAATGAGTATAAGGACCTCAAAAAATGCTCTTTTCGCCCTATGAACTTGAAGGTGTAGGAAGTTTCATATTTGGTTTTTTAAGCAGGTCGATAGGGCCTCCATTTAACTTAGGTTGATCTGATTTCGGCAAGAAGCAGACCTACGTCAAGATAATCCTTCTTTGAAACACTTTGGTAATGCTCCTGAGTCGAAATCCAAATAATGAATCAGAGCACAGGGAGCCATCTCCTTATTGGCAAGAAAAAAGATGGCAGACTAACTGATATTTATATCAGTTAATGAAAGAGCCCAATGCAAAAAAAAAAAAAAAGGCATGTTGGGTCTTTGAAACAGTTCGAATCATTTTGATAATAATCAGTTTGATCTGTTTTACCGAGCAGGTCTACGGTTCGAGTCCGTATAGCCCTACTAAAGATGGAAAAGACAAAAAGGGTCTCGTTTTCATTTCCTCAGTAAGTAATGTATTCTTTGTTATTTGTAACTGGTTGCACGGTTACTTGTTTCATCGAAAAAACCATTCTCACAGGCCCCTCGCGGGAATCGCTCAGCGCAGAACATAATCAAACTGAAAACCAAAGCCTATTTCACAAAACCCAATCAGTATTTTTCATCTCAGATTTGAATCTCAGATAAAGTACAGCCAGCCTTTATTCTTTCTTCATTAATCTTCGCGGGGAAATTACATAGGGATTTTTTCTTTTACTGACCACAAAGACAAAAATCAAAATGAGTCAAACTTCTTTGGTAGACCTACTCAATCCTGGAGGATTTTTGGAGTCAAAACTATGACATGAAACCGGTTCCAGACTCTAACCTAACCCAATCTTAATCGAATCTAAGAGTAAGTCACATAAATCTAGGAG